TCTACCAAATGATAAGAATGCCTCTGAGATTCAATCATAAACGACTTTGCCTCGGTTTACCCTCCCCTTCACCCCCACCGGATTGCCAAGCATTTGGTACTGAGTTTCCTCCTCCCTTTTTAGTAACAAAATGAACCAGAAGTAGGACCAAACTGAGAGTTAGCAGCATAAAGAATGGGGCCCATCAGCCCTCATGTATCCTTGTCAGTACTCTAATCGGTCATTCTGACTTTTTTTGATTGAACAGCTATGACACGAGCCGTGAACAGCTTGTTCTCCTTTCGGTTAAAGCTCTCTAGCTTCTAGTTGTATAGAAGGTGCCGAACCATGGCTTTAGGAAAGGTACCGTCTGTCTTCTCTTAATCTATTTCTAGCAGGAATGATTTCGGTGGGTGGGAAAGCACTAGCCCCATTTATGGTTTTTGATCGAGTCAATTCATCTGTCCTTCCTAAGCGCTTTGCTTTCGGGCGATGCCCTTACAAAAAACTTCCTTAAGCCATGTCCTTACCACCAAAAGCAGTTATGCCGACAGTGGCAAGAGCTTCTTCTTGTTCTTCACTAATTCCGGCTAGGGTGAGAAACTCCTAGTGCTAATCTCTCTAAGAAGGAAGAGCCGATTCGTAATAACCTTTCTTTTCGCTGCCATAAGACAGCCCAGGTATTCCCGCAAAAAACGAATTGAACCGGGTCTGGCTGAGCCCTTCTTTCCTTCCTCTAGAAATAGCTGCGGTTAGGCCTGAAAGCCTTCATCGGAGAGTCGTGAACAAGCGAAAGAAGAAGTTCCGATCCCAGCTTCTTAAACAAGAGTTCACAGTCCAACGTATTCAATAGCAATGGAATTGCTCGGGTATTTACTCTGTGCTGTGGCTAATTCGCCCATTAAGGAAAGAATTGAACCTGCATCTTTCAAAGAGTTAGACCGGATCTTGCTAAGACAAACCTTGGATGTTGATGGAGAAAATCCTGCTAGAAATAGGAAGTTGGCAGAGGTAGAATCGGCATCTGTCCTGCCTGCTCGAAAGCCTGCCTTGGCTAGGCTGCTTTAGATTTAGAATAATGGGCTCTGGGCCTTGTGGCAGTGAGAATGGGGCGCGGTTCGCTGAAAATAAAAAGAAGAGGGCTATGGGCCAGTTTCCCTCATAAAGAAATGCATCACTTCTGGATTACCAGACTACATCTGCCTATGAGATTTCACCTTCTACGACATAGACCATTTCGAATGATAGCGGAATGACTCAAGGCTAAGGCCCAAGCAGCAAGAAAAAGAAGGAGCTGCAGAGATTGCTAGGACAGGTACATTTCCTTCGAAGGGAAGGGCTTTCAGCGACCAAGCGAGTAGTTTACACCTTGCTAATGACATAAGTAAAGACACCAGCTTAAAAGCCCCTAGATAGTAATACGTAAGAGGAAGGTGACTAAGCAACTATGCTACTATTAGCACCCCAACCTAAAACCGACTACTGGAAATCCTACTAAGGACGGGCATTCCCTAGTCTTTGGATCACTTGAATCTGACTCCTGGTAAGAAGATCTTTCTATTTTTTTGCCTTCTACCGAATTTCTCCCATCTTCTCTACATCAATGAACTCACTCCATTAGCCCTTACATACTCAAGAGATGCAAAGATAGACTGAGATCTCAGCTAAAAGAATCTCACGATTAGAAGAATTTATAGGTGATTACCTTATCGGGACCCCAAACGCAGGTTTTGAAGCTTAAATCCCGTTGTCTCGTCAAAAAGAAGATAAAGACAAAGCATTGACTTTGTCCATCATTTGAGATTCCCTGGCCTCTACAGACTTGCTTGGAAACCCTTTGAAAGGAAGGGTTGGGACTATTCCCAGATCGGACCAGCCACCCCTTCCTTCACCAGCCTCTTATTGTCTTTTGTTTCGGTATGAAGTATAAGAAATTTTCCCCTGCGAGAACACAACAAACAAGGAGTTCCGTTGTTGGTCTTTTCCCAGTCAACCACTTCAAGTGGAGAAAGCGGGTTTATGAGGGTGACAACCAAAATTACGATACTATACCCAAGGGCTCTCCTTTGATGGCACACCCAACCTAGGACAGTGTACAGGCGCTTATCCAAATCCCACGAAGCTGAAGCACTCGGTTTACGAGCCGCAGACGCTAAAGCAAACGCTCTTGCAAAAGCATCCGAAGACGCATCAGTAAACGTAGAAAGAGATCCTATTCCCTAAGGTAAGGCCTTTGCTATCGCTTGAAACTTCCTTACTTCCCATAGGAAAGGGTGACCATCTTTAAAGCGACTTTCTCAACAAGCTCTAGCTCTAGGTCTTCATCTTTGTAATTTGTAAAAAGTCTCTTCCTTCTCTTCTGACTTCCTTCCCGCGGGGTTGGCCTTTCGCTTCGCTCTAGATCTTCAAACTCTCCTAACCCTTTTTCGGAACTCTTCGGGATCTCACTCGCTGCCTCACATGCAGGTCGATCCTAGTTCGTGCTTTCCCTCTTATTGACTGGTCGACCAAATGATATCGCTTCCCTTTCATGAGGCGGGGCGGGGACGCCACTAGCCCCATTGGCAACCTTCTGAACCAGATATCTCGGGTTCACTCCTCGAACTCGTCACTGTCGGAGCACACCGATAGACCAGGGAACGAAGGCTATAACATAGGAATTAGGTTGCTTGTAAGACTTCCCCTTCCTCCTGCTTAGTTGTCTACTAGGCTGAAAGCGTGCTCTATTGCCAATCCGAATGGTAGGTTGTAGGTTACTTTCCTCCAATCCTCTCTTGGTGGAGTCCTTTGCCTATCACACAGCTCTTGCGCTCTCACAGCGCTCTCAATCCCGTTATCGGAAGAACTTCCCCTTTCTCTTCTTAGCCCGGTTTCTTCTTTTTCTTCTTCTTATCCACTCTTCTTATGTTTTTGCTTCTAGACCAAACGGTGCCCTTCTTGGAGACAAAGGAACTCGATTTTTTCATGCGACTACGGTGTGCAGAAGGCAGAGAAACAGAATTCAAAGATTGAGACTTGAGAATGGGGAATGGGGTTCTGATGATGATATTGTTAAAGGATCCATTTTCAGGCATTTTCAATCTCTTTTCTGTTCAGTGGAGTCTATTCCTGCTCATCACCCTCCTCTTGATAACCATCCTTGTATTTCTAGTGCTCAAGCTGATTTGCTTATTGCTCCTGTCTCAAAGTAAGAAGTTTATGCTGCTATTCAGGCAATGAAACCGTATAAAGCCCCTGAACCGGATGGGCTCCAACCCGTCTTTTTCCAAAAATATTGGGATATTGTAGGTGACACAATTTTCGATCTTGTATGTTCTGCATTTGAGTCAGGTACCTTTCCTATAGAATTGGAGAATACTCTTATTGTTCTTATTCCGAAAGAAACTCACCCCACTACAGCAGCTCATTTTCGTCCTATCAGCTTATGTAATGTGGCTTATAAAATTCTCACCATGAACCGTTTAATTTAAGACCTTGATGAGATTGTTAGTCCCGTTCAGGCTAGTTTCATCCCTGGCTTCTGATAATGTCATCATTGCTCAGGAATTACTTTATTCGATCCGTCGCACTTCTTCTAGACAAGGAGGTATGACTATAAAAAAAAATGGATCTTGCTAAGGCGTATGACAGAGTAGATTGGACTCACTAATACTCCCCGAGATTTTGGCTTTCCGGATAAATGCGTAGAGCTCATTATGAATTGTGTTTCCCAGTCCTCTTTATTGTGTGGAATGGTCAAAGGCTTTCCTCCTTTCAGCCTAAACGGGGTCTCCGACAGGGTGATCCATTATCTCCTTATTTGTCTTATGTATGGGGAAGCTCTCTCTTTTAATTGAGAGGAAGGTTAATCGTAATGAAAATGGAAAGCCTTTTTCTTGCTTCGCTTACATGCTTGTTCTATGAGTGGACTACTCCATGGAGGAATACTCCTTAATGTCATATACTGGATGCTCGAGGCTCCCCCAATCGAAAGCTGCGGCAGTTGGGGAGTTTCAAGAAGACCAATGAGCACCCATTGATCGAGTTGGGGAGTTTACCTCTGCCTTCTTCTTTCCGATTGATCAAGTAAAAAAAAATCAAGTTGATTACGAGACTTTCTGATAGAGGATAGTTTCCAGTAGAGCGGGAAGGCTTAGTTAAAAGGAAAGGAAAAGCTTTGACGACTGGGCGGACATACCATACCGAATAAGTGGAGAGAAGGAATAGACCTAGGAAGGAAAGCCCCTCGATACAAAGGAATTGACCCCGGACAGCAGGTAAGGAAATAGGACAATTTCTCAAAGGCTTCTCCGATAAAGACGATCGGGAATGGGGCTCCCTCTCACCAGAGTCTTAATCTCAAAGAAAGGGAATTGGCCCTGATACGGCTTCGAAGACTGTTAGGTATGGACTGCTAGCGGACTGGAAAGAAGGACTTCTTTCATCCTAAAAAGAGTGAAAAGTACCTCAACGAATAGATAAAAGTCAAGAAGAAAGTCTAGCCGGAAGAAACGAATTTACCTACGAAAAAAGAAACTACATGAAAGCAAGCAGAGGAAGCTGAGAGAGAATGGAGGGCAGGGACCCTAATCGACGCAAGGAAGAAAGGGAAGCCTTAGCCGATACGGTAATGGGGATAGACTGATTAACCTACCTTTGAAGAGCTGAAAATCCTTAGATTGCTACCAACTAGACTAACAGATAGAATGAAGAGAGTGCTGGACTTACATACGTTATTTCCTACAAGTTTAAGAAGGGAACTTCTTTTTCAATTGGAAGTGGTGTGTACCTTAACCAAACAAATCTAGTTTAGTGGTAAGGTGTATATGACTTCTTTCGCTTGTTCAAAGAAGATTCTAGTCTGCTTTAAGTGAAATCGTGAATCAAAGCAGAGGTAAAAGAGAGCTTCTTTTTCATATGAGATTTCGATCGAGAATTCTATATAGAGAGGCTAGAGGCGAGATACCATACCGGCCTAGCCTAAGACATGCAAACCTTAGGATCTTGGACGATAGAGAGATTTTGCATTCCGTAAGTAACTTAATTAGTGCTTTTCTAAGAGTAAAAGAAAGGGACACCTGTACCGGCGCCCTTCTTTTCATTTGAAAATTTCGTAATCAGTCTTATTCGCTGAACAAAGGGAACGATCCTAAGTGGCCAAACGAAAGGAGAGCAGACGGTTAAGCAAACCCTAGTTAGTGCGTAGAGAACGGGTATGGTGTTGAAAGCAAAAGAAAATGGCTAAAAGTAGGAAGCCAAAAGGCTAGAGAAAAGTAAAGGCAGAAGCCTAAACAAAACCAAAGAGAGGCTTAATTTAGCGGCACACGAAACTTAGAACGTCGGCAAGAAGATCAAAACATTTCTTCTTTTCCTGCCGCCGATTTGGCATTTCATGCTTATCCGAAGATCTTCCTTCTGCTTGCTTTATGCTTTTGGAGAGAATCCTTTCTGCTTTGTCCATTTCATTTGATTAAGACTCACTCCGCTTAGGCCGCATCTTTGCTTTATTTATTACGTACCAGTGCGTAGGTGTACTTAAGTGCCCCTCCCTTTCGGATTCGGATTTCGTATGAGAATTGGAGTCTGTCGATTAGGGATTGGTGGCATAACTTCCTTCTGTCGCATCTACTCTCGCTTCGTCAATGGAAACTCGTAGGCGTAGGCTTGCTTCGCTCACTCGTATCTGGGCTGGCTTAGAATCAATGCTTTGACCGCTAATGCCTAATCCAAGACCTCTTGCCGATTCCCAGACCTGGTTCACGCTTGAAAGCCAGAGCTAGTCTTCTTTCTTCCCCCAATCTACATGGGCCGCTACTAATAAGAGTTGAGCTGCCGAACCACTACCAGTAGTCCTTCCTCCAACAGATGGGTAGCTGCTGATTCTGTAACAGCTTTTTCTTATCCCCCAGGGAAGTCAGTAAGGTAGCAGGAAGAGATCTACTATACTAGGCCTTGAGTCGGGTTTGAACTCCTCTCACTACTCTCTTTGGTTCTGCCTTTAAGTAAGAGGCCTTACGAGGGCTAATTTCCACGCCCTTTCTATTGCTTGCCTCGCCCCCAGGAGAGTTAGGTTATGCAAATAAGCGCATCGTAAACAAGGTGCATAGCGGTCTTTGCAAGAATAGGGGTTCCTGAATAAGGAATTGTCTCTAGAACAGAACCCTTGATTGGGCCGAGAAAGGAGAATGTTCAAAGCGATACGATAAGAGAACAGGTCTTTTTGGATAAGCTGTTGCCGCTCTTCTGTTAGAGCTCTTTACTTTAGTCCCAAAGAGGATCTCCCCTTACCTTACCTTAAAAGGGAGCGTCTCGGTGTTCTCGAAAGGGAATTCTTTGACCGGCGGGTGCGAATCGGTAGTTGTTAAACTAGCTCTGGCTTGATGACTGCTTTACTTTTAGCTTTTTGCGTGGGGCATAGAAGGAGTTGATCCTGGTCGAGGTAAATGGATTATGGATTTAGGAATGAATACCCGGTTCCAGAGAAGGTGCAGATGAATAAGCTTTTTCTGAGCGTAAATAGTAATAGAGTCCTTAATGCGTAACGTAACAAGGGAGCAAGAAAACAGATGCGCCTTACTAAGCCCAGAAAGGGGCTGCGGTTCTTCCTGTTCTTAGCTCGAAGGGTAGTTAAGTGACGAAAGGGTATTCAGTCACCCAAGGGAAGGGGTATGACAGCACTCTGCATCTTTCTTTGTTGGGATTGCTTTGGCCTAGTGAAGGAGATTTCGATTAAGCGGGGGAAGGAAACCGAGCCAAGTAGTTCATTTCGAAAGCCCTTGGTCCAGTGCTTGGGCGCCGATGCAGAATAAAAGGAAGCGGCGCAGTATTGGTGCCTGGGGCAATAGGAAAAGGCGTAAGCGCGGCGATCTTGACTTGACGAATAGGTTCTTTTTTGGAAGCAGGCGAAAAAGGCCCATTTCCTTATTCTAAGAGTTATCTATCGCTCCGGGAAGATGCTCTTTTCAAATTGAAAGGAAGAAGAAGTGATTCGAGGAAAAATCGATGGCATCGCTTTTGCTCTTCCCACCGGTCTCTTTTCCGCTCTTGGTGGGTTGGGTATTAGAAAGAGGCCTCAGCCTAGAAGAGAGTTCAGTGAGCCATTAGCAGCTCTGGCTCACAACTTAAATCGGAACTAGCTTTCGAACCAGATATTCGCTACGCCCCTCTTCCCCTGAAGCTGCGAGAGTGACTAGAGAAATGGTAAGTCAGTCTCATTCTATTCCCTGAAAGAGTACCCTCCGGCTCAGGGCAGGTGCTGAAAGCAAGAAAGAGTTTGTTTATCTTATAGTAAGAGAGAGATTGTGATAACAAAACTGCGATTCAGGGATTATAAGATTAGAATATAAAGTACTCGAAGCTTGAACCCACGAGAAAGAAGGAAGCGGCAAGGAGAGTTCGTTTGCACTAATCTATTGACTATCCCCCAATCCCCGATCTACGAATAAAAGGAAAGATCGGACAGGTATTCACTCCCATTATTGATAGAAGAGACCAGAAAGGGAAGAGAATAGAGTCGTGGACAGGGATCCGGATCTAAGAGTTCTCCTTCCTTGTGTAAAAGTGTAAAGCTCTCGTACTACTTTTTGTATACCTGGAGATTCTTTTCGAGTTGTTTTTCTTTGTAATCGTAGAGAGATTTACTAGTTGACTAGGTTGAAAGATAGGTACGAGATAACCCGGGAAGGCTTATTTACCGACTAGCCATTCTATCTGATAGTTCTACTAGCGAAGGGTTGACAGAACTAAAAGCGCACATGCATGAGCATGAGATTGATGCCCTGATGGCAGGAAGACCAGCTTCGCTTCTTGAGCTTACTTGGTCACCAATAGCTTCTAGGGTTAGAAATGTTCGAAGAACACCAAACCAATCTCGACAAAAGAAAGTGTAGGAGCTAGTCTCTTCGCAAATGATTCATTCATGGACAGGCTAGATAAGCCGTAACTATTCTCTTACAAAATTAACGATGCTCTTCGATGCGCGAGTATAAACCGAGTCTCTGTTCGGGTCTCTTCTTTCATGGCTCTTCTCTCTTAGAGCCTTGTAAATATACTTCTTTCTTTAATTTCATTTTTTTTTCCATTTTTTCAGGTCTCTTTCATGCTGGAATTTCTCCTCTTGATAAAATGAAATACTTTTTTCTTATTGGATCTATTTTTAAAAATTTGAGTCGAGGAAAAGAAATGAAAGGTAGAAGCATGTCGACGCGTGAAATCAATTAGAAAGTAGATTCCTGCGTGATTGGCTGGAAGACGAATTCTCCTTCCCGAGGTTCAGTTCAGGTTTAGCTCTTCCTTCCATCAAACCATGGAAGACTGGCTTAATCCATTTCTCTTATTAATGTGATTTGAATTTAGCAGCATTGGCCGTAGAATCCAATATTGAGGGTGACTGACCACTAGATCTGTCGATCGAGACCTTGGTCTTCCTGCAGTGCTACAGCCTTTTGACTCTCTATGGGTTTCGGGCTAACGCCCTAAATCCTCCAACGGTGAGACTGAGTGTATTACTTTACTTTCTCTTAAGACTAAAGGGGTACGTAAAGTAGAGGTCCCTCAACTATCTCTAAAGACTTTTCTGGGTGACCAAGACATAGACTAAGATTCCTTTGTATCCGGGCGCTTACCTCGCTTGTTAGGGATCGATGCTTCGCCTCATCCGTGCTCATTGGAAACCTTGACTCTTCAATAGATTCATCTTAACTTAAGAAAGTAGTACTTTCTGTTTGCCTTCCCGTCTTTTCTCAGCCACATACTCCGAAGTAACGTTAGTTACGGGAACGTAGCTATTTTTTTTTTGGTCAGGTTTTCTGGGGGGTTGGTTCCTCTACTAGAGTAGGTTCCGAACGCCTCACTTCTCTTACTTTCGGTGCTTATTTTCAATCATAAGATGGTCACCCGCCCTAAGCAACATTCGGTTCACTATAGATATCTCGAGAACTTATCTTCTTTACTAGGATAGCGCTCTTCCTTCTCAAGGATTTGCCTTTTCTTCACTTCTCCCCGCGCTGCTCAAGAATCATTCTGGTATCTACTATTCTTTCTATTCTTTCCGAACCTGGGGCTTCGCTTGCTCGCCCACTTATCCATGCGTTCTTTGCTAGACAGCATAGCATCTTTTTGTTTTCTTCCACTTCCAAGAAAGACTTGAGTGAATTAACCATTCGCTTACTCTTGTAGATCGCTCTCCTCGCTTTGTTTGTTATTAGAAATCTTTCTTACTTGGGTAGCCGGATCTTGATAATTAGAATGGGCAAAGCTCCCCCTTTCTTTGGTGATGAAGTTGGGCCGTCTTTCTTATGTCAATTCTGGGTCAACCATATTCCCATCCTTGTCTTTCTCGATGCGATTCTGTTGTGTGCGTGTTCACTATTGAAAGGACAGGATCAGTATGACCTCTGGCTCAAGATTCTGCCCATCAAGTTGAGTTTCAATCAGACTTGAGAAGTAGTCTGGGGCCGCTTTTGTAAGCCAGAAGTTGTAGCTAAGCGTGTGCATCGGAGTAACCCAGAAGGAGATGGTGGATGGGAAGGAATATGCTCGTTCTTTAAGTAGGTCGGCGAAGACGTGCTCAGAATAGAATGACTTTCCTGTCGGTCAATCGACTAGAACTTTTCTTGCAGTTACTTGCTTTAGCGCTTTAGTTAGCTCAAAAGAGAGATACTCGTTAATATAATACAGCATCTCGACGTTCTTAGGCGGGGGCAGGATTCGAACCTGCAGTCTTCAGATTATGAGCCCGAGAAGTTAACCATTACTCTACCCCGCTTCTTACCCTTATCCTCCTGAATCCACCTTGGTCCTTCGTGCGTAGTGGTCATTTTTCTTCTTGGACATAATCCGGGCGGGAAGCCTCTGGTCCGGTAGGGGTCTTGTCTTTCTCTTTCATACGACTCGCACGCATGTGTTAAGCATGTAGGTTTTTATCTTAGCGCTTTTTCTCTTCTTTCTTTTCTTTGGATCCTGAGACTTCTATTGTACCCACGGTGCGGTACACTGAACACCAACCAAATCTCGAAAAAAGTGGATTAATTTAAGTACGCGCAACTACACCTGTGAACTGAACTGGGAGGGACGGAATCGTAGCTACTCGGGTAGCCTGAATCTACGCTACCAGCTTTCTTCTCTTATGAAATTTCCGCTTCGCCCTTTTCAGGGGAGCAGGACAGAGAGCCTAAGGGACAGAGAAGGAAAGAGGGCGTAGGCTTGAGCTCGAAAGAAAAAATAAGAAACAAGGTGCTCTATCAGCAGATAGAAAAAAACCTTAGCTTACATGACTGAACAGATGCGATGCTTTAAGGACGGGCGGGATGCGCCGCTGCTTCCCCTGCTAACTAAAGTCAATAAAAAGTCAAGCTCACGCTTTCTTCCTTTACCACCCATGCTCACATGCAGGAACTTGATTGACATATAGAAGTTGGGTGCCTAAGTTAAGTGTGCTACGCTTTCAACAGCACTGAATTGACTTAGTCGACTCGGAAAAGCTCGGTTCGTGAAAGCGCAGTTCGCTCACTTAACTACGCACAATGGTTGTCCTATCGGCCCGTCAACTTCGCTTCGTCGACCCTCTTTGACGACTTACTAAAAGATTCGACACGTCTTAACTCAGCCTATCGTCTCATAACGAGGAAAGCAGCTAAGATAGCAATCGAGTCCATGTCCATAAAAGGTAGCGGTGCAAGGCCGTTCGTCAAAATTCCATTCCAAGGATCATCTGGAAGTCGTCCATTGGAATGGCCATAAACGTAGCCTTTCCAGCCCCTGTTCCAATCCGAAGGTAAACGCCCTAACAACCGATTCTCCGAATACTTGATCATTCGGTCGGCGAGGAAAAAGAAGAACTCTATGGAAAGAGAGGCTTATTCTCATCGGGAGAGAATGAGTGCTTCCTTATATCCATATCCAAACAAGCTTTACTATTTATTCCTTTTCCACCGACCGCTGGAACTGATCCTTCTTACTTATGTGTCATATTGTCGGGTCGGCTACCTCATCTCTCTTATCATGGAATCTTCTTATACGTTGATACACTAATTGGACAAAGAGAGGCAGGCAGGTAAGGTCTCCTTCTGGGATGAATCCTTCTTCCTATTGCTATTGCTTTGGTCCGCTTGTGACTTGTATGGAGAGGCTGCTACGATGTGGCAAGATGAAACTGACCATGCGTGACTTCGATCTAGTAGGGGCAGTCCCTGTGTTCGTTCAATGCTTTGCCGGTCAAACAAAAAATATGCATTTTTATATTTATATTATAGTAGTACAGCTGACTTCACACTAAGAAAATCTCGATTCATTAAAATAAACATCTTTCATTGCGCTAGGTTCTTTGCCAGCTAGCTTTTACGCTTTGGTTCAGCTACTCTTCTTTCTGTGATGCTCTTACTCCGACCTCCCAACTTCTTCGTTGGTATCTTCTGTTCCCTTCTCTTCTATCCAAGAGCTTCCATTCCAGTACGGGTACTACACACATCTTCTCGTCCTTTGACGTTGCTATTACATACGTTAAGGTAAACTACTCGTCAGTTAGTTAGGTAGGGGGCGCGCTATAACAATAAGCAAGGAGTAGCTCTTTCCCACTCTCTGACCTTCCTTACATGTCTATCTGTCTGTTCTTCTTGACTCTCTCTTTCTTGCCTTTGTTAGTGTTGTCTCGAAAGGGAGAGTGAAGCGGGTTCAAGCTAGAAGAAATTACTTTCTATAAAGAAAGTAAAGGAAGGTTCGATGGAATTCAAGCTCATGACATGTCTCGTTTGATCGATCATAGACTATCTCAAAAGAGAGGAGTCTTCAAATAGATGGCTACCCCAATGCCAAACCTTCATTCCCTCCTAGAAGAGAATCCATCTCGGTAGGGACGTAGAAGATGGCAGAGCTATCAAGAATGAAAAGAGATCATCCCAACACAACAGGTGACCGGGAAACAGGTTCGATAGAATGGAATGGTCCAGCAAACTGAACGAAGTCCTATCTTCACTAAAGAAGAATTTTGTCCTAACAGAAGTCTCCGTCAAGCCTCTCCCCACTATTTGTTTTTATTGTGTGCAGAGACACTCTCATCACTGATTAGAAAGGAAGAGGGGTGATCCCCGAAGGGCAGAACAATATTAGAAAGTGTCTATGACGATTTAGATGAAAAGGCAAGTCGGGTTTCACCACATATGTGTGGTACCTGGCCCCGCGCAAACGTAGACTCACTCTTAAAGAGCGGTTTCCGTACTTATTCATCACTGCCATAGTTCCTATTGTATTGGGTAGGTCCCCTTACCATTTTAAGTGAAATAGGGGAAGGATCAAGTGAACTATGGAAAAAGCGTTTTGAAAATTCAATGGTCCCGTTGCCCAAATCTTGACCCCTAACTAACCCAGCAGCATATCAAAATAGCATTCTGCTTCCTTCTTGTCGGCGATAACAATATCATCACCCAAGAGAGCATAGTTTGTACACTTTCTCTCGAGGTATACCTCGTCCGCAGCTAACCACACCAGAAAATTGTGAGATAGTGCGAATACTGGCCCAAGACGACATATATCCGAGAGGTTGGCCTGTGGCCTGTTATAAAACATACAGTGGACCCTTTTTTACTTTACTTTACAAAGGGTACATCGAACATAGTGCCATTGATGGTTAATGCCCAACAATAGCCAAGCCTCTCTCCGAACACGGTTGTCATCATCTTAGACATAACTTGCAGCGGCCAACGGTCTGTTGCTGATTTTTACGAGAAAGAATCCATGCTCCCAAGGTCAAGGGGAGCAAGTTGATTAAAGGTACCATCCACGGCTCTTTAACACAGCTGCTGCCCATTGGTGGCCGTAAAAGCCAAAGACCGATCTAGTTCCCGATGGCGAATATAAGGCCTTTTCCGCCTCCCTCAATGGACTGACCTAGTCGCCCTTCGGAGTATCCCGGATCGGCACTAGATATCATACCCAATGAACACCTAACCTTCTATTACTCCTCCTTTCTAGAGAGATAGGCAATAAAGAGAAATCGTTTGCCCTAATGATGACATCGGCTATTGGAGTGACGCCGAGGCAGAGGGAAAATGGATCTGTGCCTGAGTCAACTCATCCGAATTCTGAGCGTTCTTCGGACCATAGAACAAACTCTATTCTCGCGGAACTTTAGTTTAGAGTTTAGCACCGCGGGCGGAGCATAAGGCTTCCAATCGCTCTCTGTCTATTCCCGTGACAGTGAGACGCACTTGTTTTTGTATGGATCTTACTAGCGAAAAGGCACTGAAAGTGTTGCGCCTTCTTTCTTCTTTCCCGGGAGGGAAACAAAAAACACTTGAAAGCGATCGATCTCGATTGAGTTGACAAGTCATCGCCAGCTTTTATCTAAAAAATGCAATGATCTATTCCACCAGCCAAGCATAGATAAAAGATATACGCGCTTCTTCTTCATATCATAAAAGAGCGCTCCGACCGTCAAGCGGGCAAATGCTTGGCTTGGTAGGTTCCAGTGAACCTTTAGTCAGAGAACTGGATTGGCTTAGAGTGAAGTTTACCGTAGTAGAAAAGAGGAGCATTCGGTGGAACCGGTACAGAAATGGTTCCCATTCGACTTGGGAATTCCGTCTCTGGCTCGTGGGTTTAGCCAATGATGCTTCCTTTCTCAGCTCCTTCGGAAAAAGAACCTCAAGTCCTTGTCATGATCGCGCACTCAAGCTAAACGCTATTTGCGATCGAACTATAACAGTTCCGATGAACCTCCCATTCCGTTGTCGTCCTTCTTCTTCTTGCATTGATTTTCATTGTAAACTGAGCTTGTCGATCAAACTGTGGCTTACGTCGGACCGTACCCTAATTTATTCACTTCCTCACAACCAAGCCCTTCGAGTCTTTGTCCTGAAAACAGTTCCTTCTTCGCATCTCTCCAGATTTGGTCTCATCTCTTCCTGGAAAGCCTAAACCCTCACTCTTCCAATCCTTCCTCGGACATCAATCCCGGTAAAAGAAATAGTGTAAGTAAGAAGAAGACCGGTTAGGATCACACTAGTCCTGGCTGGCCTATTATGAAGTCTTTTCCCTCAGAACAAGACAAAAACTGGCTTGCAGGTATAGCTTGGCTTAGGAATATATCCCCACACAACTATTAGCATGCCCCGGACGAGACACCAACTCTTTCAAAGGTGGGATTCCCAACCCCCTATTCAGATTAGCCTAACATTCTCATTCTCGGAAAAGGAGATCAACATCATCACTTTCAACTAAGGTTGCATTCCAACGCGGGAAGGAACAACAAGCTCTTCTTTCCTTTCTCCTCAGCTCGATGTGCAGGCTTCCGGAAAGACCAGATGAAGATAGCGGATATTGATTACAAAACTCCTTAATCGCTTAGACAACCTTCTAACTCGCTGCAAGGAGAGACTGGGAAGCGTGACTATTCTGAAGTAAGAGGTATCGAGAGTAGCTAGAGCCAGAGGCTTATAACATAGAAGACATAGAAGAATGGATGGATGCCCGGTCTGTTTCTCTCGAAGTAAACTCTTGTAATAGAAAGAATCTCTCGCTGGTCTAGCTCCTAAAGCTAAAGAAGTAGGGCGATCAGTCGAATCAGAACCTAAAGGTCTGGAAAATTTCCTTGAATCTGAAAGCGATGGCAGCTAGTCAGCTTAACCTGCCTGTCCGTGGAAAGAAGGATAGTTGGTTAAGGGGGACGCCCAGAGTCGAAGTCGTGTAACCGTGTAACTAAGCACATAACGTATAGGATAACTAGAAAGGCTTGTATGGCTGAGTTGAGTGGAGGGGCTAAGCGCTGTTGCATATTCTAATTAGCCCTTCTTCTCTTCCCGCTTCCCCTCCGTACTGTATGTAGGGAACACCGCCTCAGAAGGTATTTGATCTGTATTTCCATTTCCAATACTCCTGTGTTAAGGAGTTTCCCTGAAAGCTATGCTATGCCTTTTTACCTCTCCCTATCCCTATACGCTGGCTGTATCGAGTGTATCGTCCATGTACGTCTAAAGTAGGAGCACCTAAAGCTATGATATCCGTAATTACATGCATCTCCTTTTTTGAAGAAAGGGGCGTCCAGGACATCTTGTAAAAGAAAAGCTAATGCATCGGTTAAAACCAGAGTGGGAGAATAAGCTAAGCTTTCTTTAACGTTAAGTTTACTAGGAACCTTTTCTTTGAGTTCTGAGAAGATAAGCTTCAATCCTAAGAGCTAGGAGTTATCTATTTAACTGAACTGCATCTCGTGCTAACAGCTATGAATGCTAACCCAATCAAGCAATCCCAGCAAGGTTGTAGAGGGAAAGGAAGTTCGTTATTATAGCTAGAAGGGCAATCAACTGCCTGAAAGGCATAGGCTGGCTGCAGAGCTTAATCCCAGATATAAACGCTACGATTCACTCTGTTAGAAGGAGCTCCCGTTGCTGCTTGCTTGCCCTTTCCTCCTACTCGTATTAATGATCGAAAGTCCTATATAAGCGAAAGTCTATCTTTTCTAAATCTACCTTTGTTGCCCTCTATGAAGTGAATGAAGTAACCCATGAGTATGGGGCACGAACGCCAGGAAGTGGCCCTAGCGTTAGGGGTCAAAGAAAGAGCACTAGTTGCCTTGAAAAGACTCTCTTTCCCTGACTACTATTACTCTCATTCATTCCGAAGAAAGAAAGACACATTCAACTATGCTTTCGACGCTCCAGAAGTGAACTGAATTGCCTTAGTTAGGCTAGAAGCGGATAGAAAGTAATATTACGGGAAGGATGAAGCAAGGAAGGGAAAGTTTGACCAACCCCATCTCATAAAATGAGGGCGAAAATCAGTGCACCTCGGGCTTTTCCCCACAGGCTGAGGAAAAGAAGAGGGACACTAAGAGATAGATAGAGAGTCTACAGTCTTAGAATAGTAATTTACCTTGATACATGCACCCGTTGGAGCCAAATAGCAGGTTCAGTTTTTTTCTGAGACTGGATGAGATGTACGGTATTCACTACACGAGATGGCGTGCAAGTCTTCACTATAACCCTTTCCCACTCAGGCAATAGCCTCTGACCAAAGCCGCCTATGGCGAAAATACGTCGTTTGCCACCACCTTCACAACTCTGACCTAGTCGGCCACCTGCCTCCCCGATCGCTGCTGCTTCCGCGTCTAACTGCGGATCTTCTGACTCCCCCAGAAGGATAGGCATAATCATATTCATTTTAAGGCTAGCTCTTGCTTATCGACTACGCTTGCTGGGTGTTCACCCCTACTTTCTATTCTATTCCCAACCCTTTCTTCCTGCTTAGCTTCGCAGGAATGCTTTCTTGCTTCCCCAGGTAGAGTCACAAAGAAACTTTCTTTACGGGGCGAAGGGCTTTAGCGAGCTACTCCTATCATCTCTTTGGCTTTTAAGATCTCTTATCTACGTTCAAAGAAAATCAATTTCTATAGCATAAAACTTGAAAGGATAGCCCATTCTGCATTCTAGTGTGTAGCAAGCAGTGAAGTCCTTCTCTGACTTTTTCTACTGGTGAACGCTAGGCAGGAAGAGACCTTATAGCACCCAGAGGCGAGTTAAGGAAGTCAACTGGAAGTAGCTAGATATATAGGTAGTGTTCGCTTCTTAGGCATATAGAACGTCTTCCTTCTGATGCCTACCCCAGGGCATATCGTATCGTATAAGTTAAGTCCTATGGAATCTCTTTTTTAAAGGTGAGAAACTTCCGTATCTTATTAGCTTAGTAAGCTTCAGCATCATCACTAAGCGGCATTGTAGCAAGTAGAGAAGATAGCTTTGGTAAAGGAAGGAAGGCTATGGCTAAAGCACTAGTAGTAGATCTGATAGCTATGTCCCTAGTAACAGATTGTTTTCTTCTTGTTCTTTGCCATAACGCCCATTCTGGGACGAGTTGGAAAAAGAATTCCTAACCTAAACCTAGTCCCATTCCAAGACTACACTTTCTTTTCTTGGTCTGGATCTATCTCTTTTGTTTTGAATCCCCTGCCTACTAGGATACCTGGCTTGCCCCCTGTTGCTATGTTTCGCCAAGGTTCAATCTCAACTTTTCTGACCTTTTCGAATAGAAGAAAAAAAAAAGCTATTTTAATTCCGGGGTAGGTAGAGGCTTTGTTTACTACGCGTACCAGCCTTAGCGCAATGAAACTGCTAATCAAATAGAGGATTCAACTAAAAGCGAGTCAAGGGCTTTAGCGGAGAGCTACGTATTCTTTGCGAAAGAAGATGCCAAAGAGCCAGGCCGGTCAGTCAGTCAAGCTAGACATCTAGACTCTCCCCTCTTCCTTACGTCGAGTCTCTTTACCCCTAATAACATTTTTCGATTCAACTACAAGAAACTCCACTTCGCCAGGGTCGATATAATTGAGCTCGACTGAAAGGAGAACTCCCGTTGGTAAATGCATCCTCTCCTGCTAGTAGACCCTTTGCTTAGCCAATTAATTACGTTACGGTTGACGAAGTTCAGACTCTTGACTTAAGGATGAATTTTCCAAGAGGGTAAGCAAAAGACATAAACTTTAAGCAAGCACTCCCCTCTTCAAACCCTTCAGCGTGGAACAAAACAAGCAAGCTGCTACAATGAATGAATAATC